CTTCCCTTTTTTCGGAAGAAAAGGAGGATCCGGACAAAATCGATGAAAGGGAAGAGATCCGAGTGAATGGAAAGGAAAAAACAAGGGATGAATTCAACTTTCAAGAGACATTCTATAAAGATAGCCAAGTTTATAAAAAAGATAGCCAAGTTTATAAAACTTCTTATATGGATCGGAATAAAAATAAAGAGAATTCGAAATTAGAAATATTTCAAGAAGATCCATTTTTATTATGGTTTGAAAAACCTCTTGTGACTCTTCTTTTCGACTATAAACGATGGAATCGTCCATTTCGATATATAAAAAACAATCGATTTGAAAATGCCGTAAGAAATGAAATGTCACAATATTTTTTTTATACATGTCGAAACAATGGAAAAGAAAGAATATCTTTTGCGTACCCCCCCAGTTTGTCAACTTTCTTGGAAATGATACAAAAAAAAATTTCTTTGTTGACAAGAAAAAAACTACCCTATGATGAATTGTATGATCATTGGATTTATACCAATGAACAAAAAAAGAACAACTTGATCAAAGAATTTATAAATCGAATGGAAACTCGAAATAAAGGATCCATTACTCTAGATGTACTCGAAAAAAGAACTAGATTGTGTAATGATGAAAATAAAAAAGAATACTTGCCTAAAATATATGATCCTTTTTTAAAAGGGCCCTGTCGTGGGAGGGTCAAATTTTTTTTTTCATCCCCAATCCTAAATAAAATTTCCATAAAAAATTACATCGAGACAGGTTGGATAAATAAGATTCATGTTATACTTTTTAATACTGATCAGGAAAACTTGGAAAAACAAATAGATGCATTTGATAGAAATTCATTATCAACAGAAAAAAAACTTTATTTATTTCCATTCCCAGAAACTGAACAAGGAAGAATTAATTCAGAAGATCAAATAAAAATTTTGAAAATTTTCTTCAACGCAGTTATAACTGAGCCCAAGACTAAAAGAATTAAAAAAAAATCTATTGGAATAAAAGAAATAAGTAAAAAAGTTCCTCCGTGGTCATACAAATTAATCAACGATTTGGAACAACAGGAGGGAGAAAACGAAGAAAACGTGGCAGAGGATCATCAGATTCGTTCAAGAAAAGCCAAACGTGTAGTGATTTTTACTGATAACCATCAAAATACTGATGCTAATAGCAAAAATACTAATAATCCTGATCAAGCCGACGAAGTGGCTTTGATACGTTATTCACAACAATCGGATTTTCGTCGAGACATAATCAAAGGCTCTATGCGTGCTCAAAGACGTAAAACAGTTACTTGTGAATTGTTTCAAGCAAATGTGCATTCTACTCTTTTTTTGGACAGAATAGACAAACCCCTTTTTTCTTTTGATATCTCCGGGATGATAAAATTCATTTTGAAAAACTGGATGTATAAAAAAACAACAGAATTAATAATTTCGGATTATACCGAGGAAAAGACAAAAGAAAGTGAGAAAAAAAAAGAGGAAGAAAAAAGAGAAGAATACAAAAAAGAAGAGAAAGCACGAATAGAAATAGCGGAAGCCTGGGATAGCATTTTATTTGCTCAAGTAATAAGAGGATCCCTATTAGTAACCCAATCTTTTCTTAGAAAATATATTCTATTCCCTTCATTGATAATAGCTAAAAATATAGCCCGTATGTTATTATTTCAATTTCCCGAGTGGTCCGAGGACTTAAAAGATTGGAATAGAGAAATGCATGTTAAATGCACCTATAATGGTGTTCAATTATCAGAAACCGAATTTCCAAAAAATTGGTTGACAGACGGTATTCAGATAAAGATCCTATTTCCTTTTTGCCTTAAACCTTGGCACAGATCTAAGGTGTCACCCCCCCAGAAAGATCCGCTGAGAAATAAAGGGCAAAAAAACGATTTTTGTTTTTTAACAGTTTGGGGAATGGAAACTGAACTTCCTTTTGGTTCTCCCAGAAAACAAGGTTCATTTTTTGAACCCATTTTTAAAGAACTCAGAAAAAAAATTCTCAAATTGCAAAAGAATTCTTTTTTAGTTATACAGGTTTTAAAAGAAAGAATCCATTTTTTTTTAAACCTTTCAAAAGAAAGAAAAAAATGGGTCATGAAAAACATTCTATTTTTAAAAGGAATAATAAAAGAACTTTCAAAAAGAAACCCAATTCAATTATTTGGATTAAGAGAAATATATGAATTGAGTGAAACTAAAAAAGAAAAAGATGGGATAATCAGTAATGGGATGATTAATGAATCGTCCATTCAAATTCTATTTATGAATTTGACAGAAAAAAAAATGAAAGATCTGGCTGATAGAACCAGCACAATCAGGAATCAAATAGAAAAAATTACAAAAGATAAGAAGAAAGGATTTTTAACTCCGGAAATCAATATAAATATTAGTTATAATAAAAGAAGTTATCCTACTAAACTATTAGCATCAATAAAAAATATTTGGCAGAAATTCAAAAGAAAAAATGTTCGATTAATCCATAAATCATATTCTTTTTTCAAATTTTTAATTGAAAGGATATACATAGATATACTTCTCTGTATCATTAATATTCCGAGGATCACTACACAACTTTTTTTTGATAATTCAAAAAAAATGATTGATAAATACATTTACAATAATGAAAGAAATAAAGAAAAAATTGATAAAACAAATAAAAATACAATTCGTTTTATTTGGACTATAAAAAAATCAATTTCGGATATTAGTAATAAAAAATCAAAGATTTTTTTATCCTCATTCTCACAAGCATATGTATTTTACCAATTATATCAAACGCAAATTCGTAACTTGTATAAGTTAAGATATGTCCTTCAATATCACGGAACATCTCTTTTTCTTAAGAATTTTATTCTTAAGAATAAAATAAAGGATTATTTTGAAACACAAGGAATTTTTCATTCTGAATTAAAACATAAAAATATTTGGAATTCGGGAATGATTCAATGGAAAAACTGGTTAAGGGTTCATTATCAATATGATTTATCTCCGATTAGATGGTATCGATTAGTACCACACAAATGGCGAAATAGATTCAATCAAACCCGTATAGTGCAAAATAAAGATTTAAACAAAAGGCATTCAGATGAAAAAGATCGATTAATATTAATTAATTACAAAAAATTAAATGATTTTGAATCAAATTCATTACCAAATTCAAAATATAACTTTCAACAATACTATAGATATGACCTTTTTTCATATAAATCGATTAATTATGAAAAAAAGAAGGATTCACATATTTATGTATCACCATTACGTTTAAATAATAAACAAGAGATTTGTTATAATTACAATAAGATATATAAAAGGGGTAAATTCGTTGATATGACAGGAGGTATTATTCCTATTAATTTAGAAGATAATGCTATTATGAATCTGGATAAATTTACAGATAGAAAATATTTTGATTGGAGAATTTTCGATTTTTGTCTTCGAAATAAAGTCGATATTGAGTCCTGGATCGATATCGATACCAATGGTAATAAAAATACTAAGACTGGGATTAATAATTATCAAATAATTGATAAAATGGATCAAAAAGGTCTTTTTTATTTTAAAATTTCCCAAAATAGAGGAATTACGGCATCCAACAAAAAAAAAGACCTTTTTGATTGGATGGGAATGAATGAAGAAATACTAAGTCGTCCCATATCGAATCTGAAACTTTGGTTCTTTCCAGAATTTGTGCTGCTTTATAATACATATATTATGAGACCGTGGATCATACCAATCCAACTACTTCTTTTAAATTTTAATGAAAATGGTAGTGAAAATAAAAACATCACTAGAAAGAACAAAAGGGATCTTTTTCTATTTTCGAATGAAAAAAAATCGATTGAATTAGAGAATCGAAATCAAGAAGAAAAAGAATCCGCAAGTCGAGATAATCTTGAATCAGATGCACAAAATCAAGCGAACCTTGGATCACTTCTCTCAAAGCAAGAAAAAGATATTGAAGAAGATTATGCAAGCTCAGATATGAAAAAACGTATAAAGAAAAAGCAATATAAGAGCAACACGGAAGCAGAACTTGATTTCTTCCTAAAAAGGTATTTACGTTTTCAATTGAGATGGGATGATTCTTTAAATCAAAGAATGATCAATAATATCAAAGTATATTGTCTCCTACTTAGACTGATAAATCCAAGAGAAATTGCTATATCCTCTATTCAAAGGGGAGAAATGAGTTTAGATATTCTGATGATTCAAAAGGATTTAACTCTTACAGAATTAATGAAAAAGGGTATATTAATTATCGAACCAGTTCGTTTGTCTATAAAAAATGACGGACAATTTATTATGTACCAAAGTCTAAATATTTCATTGGTTCATAAGAGTAAGCCCCAAATTAATCAAAGATACCGAGAAAAAAGTTATATTGCTAAGATTAATTTGGATAAATCCATTGAAAGACATCAAAGAATGGATGAAAATAGATACAAAAATCATTATGATTTGTTCTTTGTTCCCGAAAAAGTTTTATCCACTAAAGGACGTAGAGAATTAAGAATTCGAATTTGTTTCAATTCACGGAAGAGAGATGGTATTCATAAAAATCCAGTATTTTGCAACAACGTAAAAAACTTTGTTTTGGATAAAAGAAAACATTTTGATAAAAAGAAACTAATTAAATTAAAGTTCGTTCTTTGGCCTAATTCTCGATTAGAAGATTTATCTTGTATGAATCGATATTGGTTTGATACCAATAATGGGAGCCGCTTCAGTATGATAAGGATAAATATGTATCCACGATTGCAAATTTGTTAATGATGCGTTTTTCATATATATTCTGTACCATATATGTATGGTATATGAAACAAATAGTTGCACCCATGTATTGTCTTACCTTCCAGTCTCATACATGACTACGAATTCAATGCATGTATCAATATCCAATAGATCTATAAATGATTAACGGAATCTTCTTATTTTTTATTTTATTATTAGATTAGATCCAAAATTTTGTATCTTTTCTAAATGTAGAAATATATCATCCTTTCCTATTCCTATACGAATAAAATTGAAAAGAAAATTGGATTGATTAATTTTATTTGATAAAATTAGGAGTTCATAAAGAAATTAAGATTATTGTGTATACCAAATTAAAATGACTAGCATTATTCTTACTGATCAGTAAAATCCATTAAAAAAAAAGAGGATAGAAAATCCGTTTTATGGTAAAAAATTCATTCATTTCAGTTATTTCACAAGAAGAAAAAGAAGAAAACAGGGGGTCCGTTGAATTTCAAGTATTTCATTTCACCAATAAGATACGAAGACTGACTTCACATTTGGAATTGCACAGAAAAGACTATTTATCTCAGAGAGGTCTACGTAAAATCCTGGGAAAACGCCAACGACTGCTCTCTTATTTGTCAAAGAAAAATAGAGTACGTTATAAAGAATTAATTAGTCAGCTGGATATTCGGGAATCAAAAACTCGTTAATTGAAAAAGGAATTTGAATTATTTTCTTTTTTTATTAGATCTTGAATTTTAATGAACTTCTTTTCATTTTCAGCAATTCATGAAAGAATGAATCGAGGAATAACCTATGAATGTAACAACTACAAGAAAAGACCTCATGATAGTCAATATGGGACCTCACCACCCATCAATGCATGGTGTTCTTCGGCTCATCCTTACTCTAGATGGCGAAGATGTTATTGATTGTGAACCAATATTGGGTTATTTACACAGAGGAATGGAAAAAATTGCGGAAAATCGAACAGTTATACAATATCTGCCTTATGTAACACGTTGGGATTATTTAGCTACTATGTTCACAGAAGCAATAACCGTAAATGGACCAGAACAGTTGGGAAACATTCAAGTACCTAAGAGAGCCAGTTATATTAGAGTAATTATGTTAGAGTTGAGTCGTATAGCTTCTCATCTGTTATGGCTTGGCCCCTTTATGGCAGATATTGGTGCACAGACTCCTTTTTTCTATATTTTCAGAGAAAGAGAATTAGTATATGATCTATTCGAAGCTTCCACCGGTATGAGAATGATGCATAATTATTTTCGTATCGGAGGAGTAGCGGCCGATCTACCTTATGGATGGATAGATAAATGTTTGGATTTCTGTGATTATTTTTTAACAGCGGTTTCTGAATATCAAAAACTTATTATGCGAAATCCTATTTTTTTAGAACGAGTTGAGGGGGTAGGCATTATTGGTCCAGAAGAAGCAATAAATTGGGGTTTATCGGGACCAATGCTACGAGCTTCCGGACTCCAATGGGATCTTCGTAAAGTTGATCATTATGAATGTTACGACGAATTGGATTGGGAAATCCATTGGCAAAAAGAAGGAGATTCATTAGCTCGCTATTTAGTCCGAATCGCTGAAATGAGGGAATCGATAAAAATTATTCAACAGGCTCTGGAAGGAATTCCAGGGGGACCCTATGAGAATTTAGAAACCCGATGCTTTGCTAGAGAAAGGGATCCAGAATGGAATGATTTTGAATATCGATTCATTAGTAAAAAACCTTCTCCTACTTTTGAATTACCGAAGCAAGAACTTTATGTAAGAGTTGAAGCCCCAAAGGGAGAATTGGGAATTTTTTTAATAGGAGATCAGAGTGGTTTTCCTTGGAGGTGGAAAATTCGTCCACCTGGTTTTATCAATTTGCAAATTCTTCCTCAGTTAGTTAAAAGAATGAAATTGGCCGATATTATGACAATACTAGGTAGCATAGATATCATTATGGGAGAAGTTGATCGTTAAAATGATAATTGATACAACAGAAGTACAAGATATAAATTCTTTTTCTAGATTGGAATCTTTAAAAGAAGTCTATGGAATCATAGGGATGTTTTTCCCTATTTTGACTCTTGTATTGGGAATCACAATAGGTGTACTCGTAATTGTGTGGTTAGAAAGAGAAATATCTGCAGGAATACAACAACGTATTGGTCCCGAATACGCCGGTCCTTTGGGAATTCTTCAAGCTTTAGCAGATGGGACAAAACTTATTTTCAAAGAGAATCTTTTTCCATCTAGAGGAGATACTAGTTTATTCAGTATAGGACCATCCATAGCAGTTATATCAATTTTACTAAGTTATTCAGTAATTCCTTTTAGTTATCACCTTGTTTTATCTGATCTCAATATCGGTGTTTTTTTATGGATTGCCATTTCCAGTATTGCTCCCATTGGACTCCTTATGTCAGGATATGGATCAAATAATAAATATTCTTTTTTAGGTGGTCTACGAGCCGCTGCTCAATCGATTAGTTATGAAATACCATTAACCCTTTGTGTGTTATCAATATCTCTACGTGCGATTCGTTAAAAAGAAACTTTTCTTTATTCCTTTCTTTTTCGAAAAGAAATTGAATAGATATCTCCTTTTTTTATTCATCATTCAGTTTGATGACCTAAATCAGATAGTTGTATGAGTGAAAGAAAACAGCTTAGAAATTAGCAGTAAAAAGATTGAGTCTCATTTCCTACGTACAAGAATAAAAAAAAAAGTAAATATAAGCAAGAC